AAATAGATACTAATTAGAGATAAATAGATACTAATTAGAGCAAGAAAAGAAGGAAATAAAAAAACATAGTATAGAAAAGATATCCAAAACGATATAGAAATCACTATCCTACCTTTAGTTTTTATTTCCTTAATTTAATTGAATTTCGTTTGATTAGGGTAAAGTTCCTTAAAAACCTCTGCCTTTTTAAAAATATCCTGAACAGTTCCTGTAGGCTGAGCGCCTTTTTCAAGGAAATAGAGAATCGCGGGAACGTTTAAATAAGTTTGATTCTTGATCGGATCATAAAAACCCACTTTCCGAAGATCTCTTCCTTCTCTTCGGGATCGAACATCAATTGCAACGATTCGATAGACAGCTCATCGGGATAGATGTAGATGAAAAAGAACCCCCCCCTAGAACCGTATAGGAAGTTTTCTCCTCGTACGGCTCGAGAAAAAATGATTCGAAGTTTTCTCTATGGATAAAATTCTAATAATAAAATTCTAATAAATAGTAAAGGAATCCGTAAAATAAATTAGCTTATAATTTAACTCATAGTCATTTTTATTTAGCTTCCTTACTGAAAAATAAAAAATCATTTGTACTCATAACTCAAGTTCAATAATTCTCAAATATATTAAAGAAAATTAAGATATTTTTTTATTGAGTGGTCTTTAACCTCCTTTTTTGTCTCGGTGAAAATCTATTTGGATTCTTTATTCGGATCTGTGAGATAATTGAAGCGGTGTTTCCTTGTTCTGGGATCCTTTATCTTTGTTTTAAATCATTGGGTTTAGACATTACTTCGGTGCTTCTTAATCCTTTCAAAATGGTAGCAACATACCCCTTTTGTGATTTCTTTCTATCAAAGAATCATACCGACGGTTGATTCGTGCGCGATACACTGGGGATCGAAAAAGTTTTAGCGGTTCCAACAAATTTTTTTAAATTGAAAATTTGATCGAATCGGATCCTTTCGATTTCTATATCGAAGATATACTTACGAAGTTGTTCCAATTTATTGATTGGCATTAACCCTAGATCGTTGCCCCTGAGAAATTAATCAATACTTTCTACTCGAGCTCCATCATGAACTATTTACATTACAACCCAATAAAAAAAGAAGGGTTCTAGTAGAATAGAACAAACGACGTCGAGCCAAGAGCACCTTCATTCCTATATAAAATGGTGGATGTAAGAATAAGAATCCACACCGGATCGTGTCCTTCAAGTCGCACGTTGCTTTCTACCACATCGTTTTAAACGAAGTTTTACCATAACATTCCTCTAATTTGGAACCAGTATGGAATTGATTCAATTATGGAATCATGAATAGTCATTGGTTCAGTCGGTACAGAGACATAGTCATTTATATTTATTCTTATCTACATAACATAATAAAGATTTTTCTGAAGAAATCTTAGCAAGACCTAGGCTTTTTTTGTATGAATGGAACTTTTTTCTATAGATCTCTATCTCAAAAAAGTATCTAACTCAAAAAAATATCTAACAGAAATATCCAGCAATCTAAATATAGAAATAACATAACTAACAGAAATAACACGAATAAATAAATTCTATTTTACTCTGCCTCTTCAAGTGACTCAATAAGATAGACTGACCCATTTCCAACTTCCCAAAGATTCAACCCATAAGGAATCATTACAAATCTTGATAATTGAAAAAGTTTCCTCCTTCTACATCATTATTTGAGTCACGTTTTACTTTTACAGTAAAGACTACATTTGATTATCATAAGAAATAAAAAAGAAATAAAAATCTCTGTTTCTTTTCGAATAAAATTGTCAATGATTTAAAGCAAATAAGCTAAATAGATCGAACAATAAAAAGAAATATCATTGTTAAATATTTAAATTTAAATATTTTAGGGATGCAAATTCTTTTTCACAAAAATAGAAAGACTGTTGTCATTGAAATAGAAAGACTATTGTCACTGAAATAGGATAACAATACATACCTATAGGCTAAGCACTTCCTCTTTTATATGTATTTTCATATTTTGTTTAACCTGAGGTTAAGTAATCCTTCTGCAATTGTGATCTATGTCCTATCTTATCTTTATCTAGATCACAAAAGGATTCAGTTACATTTGCATGTCATTTGAACTCGATTTAGTTCAGTTTGTGAAAAACTGAGATATGATCCCGAAAAGAATCATTCAAAATAAAAAAAGAAAGAAGAATAATATTCTATCCTAGACCTTGAAAAAGAACCTTGTTGAACAAAAAAATGTATTCGGATACAATGAATATGCTCTGGGACGGAAGGATTCGAACCTCCGAATAGCGGGACCAAAACCCGTTGCCTTACCACTTGGCTACGCCCCATTTCTATTTTTATTGGACACTAATACTAATAAAGAATAATATTGGTATTAAGTGTTCGTCAATTCCAGTCCAACTATCTATAGCTATAGAAAATCTTTATTCTTTATAGCTTTATTCTTTATAGAATATATTATAGATTTGTGCTAGGATTTTGACATGTGTATATCTAGAATTTAACTGAATTTATTGATCATTACATATAATTCAATTAAGATATTATATGAAAGTATGATTTCTTCTATTCTCCTTTGAGAATTGGAGGATTTTTGATTGAGCGGAAAAAGAAGGATTTTTTTGTCTACCTTACTTTCTTCGTTTTTCCTTATATCAATAACTCAATCAAAATGCAATTATCTCGACGAACAAAATGTCTGTTATGCTTAATATCTTTAGTTTGATCTGTCTTAATTCTGCCCTTTATCCGAGTAGTCTTTTCTTCGCCAAATTGCCCGAAGCCTATGCTTTTTTGAATCCAATCGTAGATGTTATGCCAGTCATACCCCTGTTCTTTTTTCTTTTAGCCTTTGTTTGGCAAGCTGCTGTAAGTTTTCGATAAGATCTTGAATACTATCCTAGAAAATTGATGATTTATTCGAGAAAAATTATAACAATTGATAAGATCAAATAAGTCTGGCAGTATGAACCTTCAATTCAAACATTGAAATTCTTGGATAGCCGCGAGAAATGCGGCTCGCCCATTTCCCTATTCTAATCCTTTTTCGGGCGAAAGGCCTAGGGTCCCTTAGAATATCTAATTGTGGGTATGAAAGTGATTTGTGGTAATGAAAGACTCTTATTACAAATTTCAACTTCATTTCAATTTCTGAACATTATTTTCTATTTCTAGAATTCATTTCTTGGTGTCAAAATAGGATATGTGATATAAAAATGGAGGATCTATTATCTTTTCTCGTTTTTCTTTTTCAAAAAATGATCTTGGAGGTTGTGTAATGCTTACTCTCAAACTTTTCGTTTACACAGTAGTAATATTCTTTGTTTCTCTCTTCATCTTTGGATTCCTATCCAATGATCCAGGACGTAATCCTGGACGTGAAGAATAAAAATTTTGTTTTTCTTGCTTGATTTTCCAATTTTCTTAAGATTTGATTTTATATATTCCACACGTTTAACTAGGAAAAAATCAAAAGGGATTTGCGAAATTTGAAAGAAAAAATAGAAAGTCATCAACGAAAACGGAAAGAGAGGGATTCGAACCCTCGGTACGAATAACTCGTACAACGGATTAGCAATCCGCCGCTTTCGTCCACTCAGCCATCTCTCCCAATTGAAAAAGATAATTACTATGTTACATTACACATCAAGTAAGGATTAAAGAAAGTATTTCTTTCACATTCTTTATCATTATTATATAATTAGCAATTCCATTTAGATGCTCGAAAGATCCAAATAGAAAGATAAATAAAGAAGACCTTCTTGCTTTTATTTTGTTCGAAGTGCCTTTTGGGCCTGGCCCGGTCAATACCCAGCCGGGCCTTTTTTTGTTCCAACGAATTCCCTTTATTTATAGGTATAGGAAACATACTCTAAATAAGATACCCAATTTGGTATCTGTGTAAGAGTTTCCGTTCTGGGGTTTACATATACTTATCACTTTTGTTATAATGGAAATTGAGAAGGATTTTTGATTCAAAAGAATCAATTAAATATGTTTTGTATTTTCTTATGTCATTAGGCAAACCCAATTTGAGATTCAAATCCAAGAATCATTCAGGAATTCTCAGTCAACAGGTTCCCATTTGTGATAAATTTTAGCTTTTTTGAATGAAAATATACATTTTATTTTTCAATAGAAAAGTGAGGGGAAGTTTTTCGGCATTGTGTGTTTTGAGATACTATACAATCAATCGAAGGGGTGGATCAAATATAATCAAAAGGGGAAAAGGGTTTCTTTTATAATTTTTAGAAATAAGGATTAAATTTAATTTAAAAAGAGATGCAAGTACAATAAACTAAAGTTTAGTAATCCAACCCATAAAAATTTCTCCTATTGTGTATCGTGGCGGCATGGCCGAGTGGTAAGGCGGGGGACTGCAAATCCTTTTTCCCCAGTTCAAATCCGGGTGCCGCCTCATCAACAAACGAATCGAAATATCTTATCTGCTGATATAAATCACCCCAAATTTCCCCAGCAGAACAGAATAAGGGGGCTGTTGATACTTGGTTGATTCTAAATATCTGTTCTGGGGATTTTGTAAAAGATTGGAAATCTTTCAATCTAAAATTCAAAGAAAGATTATATTATAATGGTCGAAGCAAGACTTCCCGATTCCCTTCTACTGCTAATGTAATGTCTACTGATTGGGTCTTGAATTTCATTGGATAGCCGGCGCAACTACTAGTTTGGAAAGTACTTTCCGTAATCTACATATATAGACTCGCGAGAATCTGTGAGTGTTTAGGAATTCAATCACTATTAGATTGAGATTGGATGGATAATTTACTTTTTTATATAAAAAGTGAAAAAAAAAATTATTATTTTTTTGAACCCCGCGCCAAGAGTATAATATACTATTTCCCGACTACTTCAGAGAGACAATCAGGAAAGGGTACGGATTAGATCAAATAGGAAATAAAAGTATGTAATAGATAGCAATTGATCTATTTTTACTTTCAAGGGCAGGGCCCTCTTTTTTTATTACTATATGTTCCATTAGTAACATTCCTTTGTAGTGTCATTGTGTATTTTACTTGTGTTTATTCTTTCCCGATTAGAAATCATATAGGATTTTTTTAGAAATGGATTTATTTCATTGGTTCATCAACAGTGTTCGGCCAGAATCCCTTTTTGACTATGGACCATGGATTCTACTATTATTAGTGAGCAATACAATAATGGAATAATTCTATCATAAAGATAAGGGACATAATTCACATGGATATAGTAAGTCTCGCTTGGGCTGCTTTAATGGTAGTCTTTACATTTTCCCTTTCACTAGTAGTATGGGGAAGAAGTGGACTTTAGAAGCACTACTAATTTAGTTGAGGAATGAAACGGTATCAATTGTTTTATAGATCGTTCTGCAACGCATTTTTTATTTGAATTGAAATAATTTTCAAATCAAAATATATTCATTTATAAATTCCATTGGATTCTAGTGGAGAAATGTATTCTATAACAGTAAAACAATTATTTCAGAAAGAAAGAGAATTGGGTCCTACGTTAATTCCATATATGGATTAATCACTACATATATTGAAGATAGAAGCTCATTTATATACTACTATAACACTAATAGAGAGTATGGTAAGAAAGAAATTTCTTTCTTACCATACTCTCGGATCTCATAGAATACCGCCCGTTATAGCCCGTTGATTTCATTTAAGACGCAAAAAACAAATCCTTTTCATTTGATTTCTTCAACTATTGATAAGAACTCAGAAGTGAAGTTTCATTTCAAGTAATTAATCATTTTGACTGACTGTTTTTACGTAAATGATAAGTAGAAAAGCAGTAGGAACTAAAATGAACAGTGCAGTAGCAATAAATGCAAGAATATTTACTTCCATAATCTCAATCTCATCGTTTTTTTTATTTCACAATAACTCGGGATTTAATCCCATAGAGATGATAAATCTTTCACCTGTCAATTCAATGAATGCATTACCTAACCTATCGATGATCTTGAATCGTATCAATATCATGAATAATAATATCTGAGCTATTAAATTAATTCGTCGTCGAGAATTGAATAGTATAACATACGAAGATCTTTTATCCATATGGAATCCAAGATTGGATTCCCGGACCAATCAAAAATTCCTTATCCTTCTTTTCCGTTCTTTCTTTTCTATAACCTACCTTAGGTCTTCCGTGTATAACCATCAAATAAAGTATCCTCTAACCAACCGTCCGTTTCCATTAACTAAAAAACCCTAACAAACAATACAGGCGAAGTGGAAAAAGAAAGGAATTAGGTTGTAAATTTGAATGATCCAATTTTCTTTGGAAGACAAAGAAGTATGAGAAAGATGAGTCCCGGGAGAAAAGATGGAATATTCTATCAATTTCACTATTTTAGTTATTTTCATTTTAGTTTAGGGTTTGTTCTTTCTTCGACAGAATCCTGAAAAAAAGAGGGGAAACCCTTAGGAATTAAATTATGCTCTCTGTCCCTTCTTTCACAGAAAACGAAGAGGTGAATTGATGTACTTATTGCATCCGTCGGGACTGACGGGGCTCGAACCCGCAACGTCCGCCTTGACAGGGCGGTGCTCTTGCCTATTGAACTACAATCCCGGGGAAATAAGAAGAGAAAATTTGGATTCTTTTTTCTTCTCTCTTATCAGGTATTTCTTAAGAACAAGAGGGTGCTACCATCTGATAGTAAATTGGCGAATTGTTGGGCCGAGCTGGATTTGAACCAGCGTAGACATATTGTCAACGAATTTACAGTCCGTCCCCATTAACCACTCGGGCATCGACCCAACGCCTAATTAGACGTTCCATAATCAACTTCCTTTCGTCTCCCGGGCGGACTTGACAAATCCATTTCACTTTTTTAAAAATATATCAAATGAAAATGCCACTGAGTAGACTGAGGAGTTGACAAATCCATTTCACTTTTGATAAAATCCTACTCCTATAGTCTATAAAATCCTACTTATGGTCTTGGTATACCCCTAGAGGGACTTGAACCCTCGTTTTCTCCGTGAAAGAGAGAGGTCGTAACCACTGGACCATAGGGGCACCACTGGACCATAGGGGCCTATGGCCACCTTTATTCATAAATAAACTAGAAATAATAGTTGCTGAGGGCCAGCCACCTTTAGGAGATGAATAGGATATAAATCAAACCGAAAAACTCGTTAACTTTTCTGGGGGTTAATGGTAATCAAACTTTACCATTAAACTATACAATCTTGAAACTTGATTTCATTGGTCTTTCTCGTCTTTATCTCTCTCATTCACATTCACAAAGAATTTTGCATTGGAGCCAAGAGACGGTACCTCTGAATCAGCAGGAGATAAAAAAAATGCTTTACCAACGGTAATTATATTGAGCCCTAAGTCATCTCAAAGGCATATCAAATCAAATTATATTATATATAGCCCTAAATAATACTGTCAACTGTCAATTGAAGAGAAAAGAACATTAAGGGGGTTCATCAATACAAAATTCCTTTATTCTGGTATTAAATATTTAAGTAG